ATGGTATTGTTGAAACTCGCTTGAACATGAATAACTCCTTTTGATATTCTACGTCCATTCTTACGTAAACCAATACGTCCATTCCTACGTAAACCAATTCTTGGTATAGGTTTTGTCATATTTTATCATCTTATAAATATGAGTTAGAGATATACGGATATATCCATTTCATGTCAAAACAGATCCCTTATTTTGTTTGTACATGGGTCCCTTAGATAGTCCCCTTTTAGAAAGATTACCCCTGTCTCTGTTTATGTCTAGGATTGGGACAAATTACTATAATTCGTCCCCGCCTACGGATCAGTCGACATTTTTCACAAATCTTACGAACAGAGGCCCTTATTTTCATGTTTGTCATTCCTTACCTTAATTCCGAATCTACTCATTGGAAGAAAATAAGTCTCTTGCATTTTTTTTTTTGAATCTCGAAATTGATCCCCATGAAAGGAATGTTTAAAAAAAGCCACCTAATCGTTCGAATCTTTGTTGCGAAGTCTATAAATTATACGCCCCCTGGTTGAATCATAACGACTTACTTCGATTTTCACTCTATCTCCTGGTAGTATCCGTATAAAACTACGTCGGATCCTCCCCGAAACATAACCTAGAATCAGGTCTTCATTATCTAAGCGAACCCGGAACATACCGTTGGGAAGTGATTCAGTAATTAAACCTTCATGAATCCATTTTTGTTCTTTCATTCCAGGTAACCTCCTTGAAGTATCAACTAATGGAGGAGGGGTGGTATTAGACAACCAACCTTTCCTCTCTTTTTCATTTCATAAATAGGAAGTTACGGATAAAATTCGAATACGAGAAGGATTACCATATATAACACAAAATTTCTCCTCCAATTCCTTCTAGTCGAGCTTCTCGATCTGTCATTATACCTCGAGAAGTAGAAAGAATTACAACCCCCATTCCACCTAAGATCCTAGGAATTCCTTGATAGTTTGAATAAATTCGTAGACCGGGTCTGCTGATACGCTTTAAAATATTTCTATATGTTCCTTTCCTATTCCTTCTATGCCGCAGGGTTGAAACCAAGAAATATTTGTTGCTTTCCCGATGTTTCCTAACGTTTTCAATAAAACCTTCTCGTAGAAGTATTTTAACAATATTTTCCGTGATATTAGTAGATGCTATTCGAACCATTCCTTTTGTACCCATGTCAGCATTTCTTATAGAAGTTATTATATCGGCAATAGTATCCCTACCCATGACGAACCCTAATTATTAGTGCTTCCTGGCTTTGATATAATCAACATGTTCTGTTTTTTTTTTTTCTTTATTTTGATTATTTGATTATTTATTTATGAAATATTTATTCAATAAAAAATACAATTTTTAAAATATAAAAATATTAAAGGTATATGCGTGAGACACAATCTACTAATTGATCTATTTCAGATACCATACTATGGTCTCATCTACTAGCATTGCATTTATAATACCTCGGGAGCTAATGAGACTATCTTAGTGAAATTTAACTGTCTTAATTCCCGAGCGATCGCACCAAAAACTCGCGTTCCTTTTGGATTTCCTTCTTGATCAATGACAACTGCTGCATTGTCATCATATCGTATTATCATACCGTTGTCACGTTTGAGTTCTTTACATGTACGTACAATTACAGCTCTGATCACTTCTGATCTTTCCAGAGGCATGTTGGGCACTGCTTCTTTGATTACAGCAACAATAACGTCACCGATATGAGCATATCGGTGATTACTAGCTCCTATGATTCGAATACACATCAGTTCTCGAGCCCCGCTGTTGTCCGCTACATTTAAATGGGTCTGAGGTTGAATCATATTATGATTTTTTTTTTTGAATCGTTTCTTTCAATGCAAAAGGCGAAGGAAAAAAGGAATAGTTTCTGTCCAAAAATAAAAAACCAGCGATTCCATTTTTTTTTTTATCAAAAGGATCCCTTTGGTTGCACACCCCTATCCCGCAATAACGAATTGAGTTCGTATAGGCATTTTGGACGCAGCTATTGAAATAGCGGATCTGGCTACAGTTTCTGATACTCCGCCCATTTCATAAAGTATTCGACCTGGTTTAACAACAGATACCCAATATTCGGGGGATCCCTTCCCCGAACCCATACGTGTTTCCGTAGGTCTTACTGTAACGGGTTTGTCGGGAAATATACGTACCCATATTCTTCCACCACGACGCGCGTATCGTGTCATTGCTCGCCGCCCTGCTTCTATTTGTCTAGATGTGATCCAAGCGGGTTCAAGTGCCTGAAGAGCGTATCTACCGAAACAAATATGATTGCCTCGATAAGATACTCCCTTCATTCTTCCTCTATGTTGTTTACGGAATCTGGTTCTTTTGGGGTTATAGTTGATGGTAGTTTTTCAATCCCATCTCTACTGCAGAACCGGACGTGAAAATTTCTTCTCATCCAGCTCCTCGCGAATAAAAGGAAAGGGTTCAATAAATAATATTACAGACCCAGGTATATTTAATGAATAATACAATGAATCATCAGATTCATTGATATTTAATTAAATCTGTCACGTAGGAATCTGTCTATCTTGTATATACAGCTAGACGTATATTTATAGATAATGCATTTATAACATAATGCATTTATAACGAATCCTTGTTTTTATTTTTACGGAATATTCCAAAATTTTGGAATTAAAAATCCAATAAGGGTTTCGCGGGCGAATATTGACTCTTTCAATATCTGCTTCATTCGAAGGGTTCACCCATGACCACTCAGAATAAATCAATTGGTTCCTGTCTCGTTCCGCCATCCCATCCAATGAATCATTAAAATTCGTTTTCAATAGAATCTTCTGCAGTCACAGGTTCCTTCGTTCCCATAGCTTCTCCATTAATGGCTAGGCCTGAACTATGCAATGGAGCTCCAAAAAAATCCGTTCCCGAGTCAATCTCCTCAGTCTAGATCGACTCGAGGCTCTTTACTTTATTATTAATTAAATTATTATTTTGTTTTGATTTTTCCTATGAACCGGATTCATCTAATTCTAGACGAATCAGTATTGATGCTTTATCACACTGCCTTTTCTTTTGTGAGATGATTCATAGACCATACATATTGGAATAATCTATCATTACTATTCTACTTCTTTCTTTCTCTCACCCTTCCACTTATCCACATCCCTCTATTTTTGCTTCATAATCCATAATTTGATTGATTTCTACTTTATGGAAAAAAGATTTCAGTTGCTACAACTATATGATCGATACATCATATAGTGACTGGTTCCTTGGATCTCGATAATACGAAGCAATGAGCTGGTTATTAGTTCATACTAGAGGCCGATCATTGTTTCTTTGAATCCCAACTCCAAAGAAAAACCAACGAGTCACACACTAAGCATAGCAATTCTACCAAATGGTCAATCAAATTTTTTATTCAACCCTATAGAATTGAGAATTGAGAATTGCTCATTTTGGATTGAACGGAAAAATAAAAAAGAATGAAACAATTTCTCATTTTTTGTCCTATCGCTGGATAAAATGGCAAGCGCCCATTATTCATTATTCCTCGTCTAGAAATATCCAAATTTTGATGCCTAATACCCCATAGATAGTTCGAACTGCATAGGAACAATGATCGATTTTAGCTCGAATCGTCTGTAGGGGAACCCTACCTTCTCTGATCCATTCGACACGGGCAATTTCTTTTCCGTTGATACGCCCCGAAATTTGTACCTGAATTCCCTTTGTGTCCGCTTGTTCAGTTAATTCAATAGCCTTTTTCATTGCCTTTCGAAACGAAACTCTATTCTTTAATTGTAGAGCTATATATTCTGCAAGAATAGTGGGTTGTCCATACGGTTTTGCAACTCTTGTGATAGCAATGTTGAGTCTCCGGTTCACAGAATTAAACTTTTTTTGTACATTGATCTGTAATTCTTCGATTCCTCGGGCTCGACCCTCTATTAAAAAATGGGGGAATCCAATATGGATTATGACCTGGATCAGATCGATTTTTTTTTGAATCCCTATACGCGCAATTCCTTCGAAACCTGAGGATACTCTCATATGTTTTTGTACATAATTCTTGATACAATCCCGTATTTTTTCATCTTCCTGGAGACCCCCGGAATAATTTTTTGGTTGTGCGAACCAAAGGCAATGATGACTTTGGGTTGTACCAAGTCTGAAACCAAGTGGATTTATTTTTTGTCCCATATCTATCTAATTTATATATGCATATTTTCTTTCTAAATATTAAGAAGGCTTGATCTATCAAATCAAAGTCAAAAAAAAGGCTATTTTTTTGTTAAATTAGATCTCTTATTCAATACAATAGTTATATGACAGGTAGGTCTTTTTATCGGATAACTGCGTCCCCGAGCTCGAGGTTTGCACTTTTTCACGATAACACCTCCATTGACTTCGGCTTTACTAATGAATGAATCAGCTTCGTTCAAATCCTTATTGTGACTAGCATTTGCTGCTGCAGAATAAACTAATTTGAAGATGGGATAAGATGCTCGATAAGGCATGAGTTCTAGTATCATAAGTGTTTGTTCATAGGAACGCCCACGAATCTGATCAATTACTCTTCTCGCTTTGTGAGCAGACATACATATATATTGAGCTAAAGCTTTGACTTCTGTACGCGATTTTCCCTTTATCATAAAGTTCCACCTCCTACCAATGAATGATGAGCACCCATTTCACTTTATTACCGACGAGATCTATTATCGTTTCTCGCATGCCCCCGGAAAGTGAGAGTAGGTGCGAATTCTCCCAATTTGTGACCCACCATACGATCTGTTATATAAATAGGTAAATGCTCCTTTCCATTGTGAATAGCAATTGTATGACCGATCATTGTGGGTATAATGGTAGATGCCCGGGACCAAGTGACTATTATCTCTTTCTCCTCCCTCATGTTGAGCTTCTCCATTTTTCCCAATAAATGATTAGCTACAAAAGGATTTTTTTTTAGTGAACGCGCCACAGCCGATTACTCCCTTTTCCTATTTAAAAATGCAATGAAAGGCGAAGAAACAAAACATATATTCCTATTTACGGCGACGAAGAATAAAACTATCACTATATTTATTCCTTTTCCTACTTCTTCTTCCAAGCGCGGGATAACCCCAAGGGGTTGTGGGTCTTTTTCTACCAATGGGGGCCCTCCCTTCACCACCTCCATGGGGATGGTCTACAGGATTCATAACTACTCCTCTTACTACAGGACGCTTACCTAGCCAACACTTAGATCCGGCTCTACCCAAACTTTTCTGGTTCACCCCAACATTACCTACTTGTCCGACTGTTGCTGAGCAGTTTTTGGATACCAAACGAACCTCCCCAGATGGTAATCTTAATGTGGCCGATTTCCCCTCTTTTGCAATCAGTTTCGCTACAGTACCTGCTGCCCTAGCTAATTGTCCACCCTTTCCAAGTGTTATTTCTATGTTATGTATGGCCGTGCCTAAGGACATATCGGTTGAAGTAGATTCTTCTTTTTTTTTTTAAATCCCTTCCCAAACCGTACAAGCTTCTTCCAAAGCATACGGCTTTCTGGATGTATATGATGATATCTAGACAGATGGATATTATATGAATCGTATGATGAAGCACCATATGAGTGGATATATCCAAATCTGCCGAATCACTCATGCTACGATCTTCTACACCCTAGGTCTCCCCGTTCCGTCATCTGGCTTATGTTCTTCCTGTAGCATTCAGACCGAATGACTCTATGAAATTACGTCGATACTTCCACATATTACGGGTAACGTAGGAGACATCTCTATTATTCCCACGGAGATCCTTAGAATTACCACTGCTTAGCTTTCAATTTGCCTCTGACCATCAAATGAAATGTGAATAACCCGTCCTCCTCTCTTTGAAACAAGGGGTGCTTCCGGCTCTGTCCGTGCTTCAAAAAATGGTATTTTCTCCATATTACTATATCTCTAGAGTCAATAATTTTATATAAGGAACCACTGAACTCAATCACCTGCTGCCGTTACTCTTCAGTTTTCTGTTGAGGTCTATCCCGTAGAGGTACTCAACTTGGATCAGTGATCGATTTCTAGGTTTCGTCGTAAACCTAATTGGTTACTTCCAATTACGTAAATCAATAGTTCAAACCGCACTCAAAGGTAGGGCATTTCCCATTGATATAGGAACTTCTGTACCAGAAACAATGGTATCTCCAATTCTAGCCCCTCTGGGATGTAAAATATATCGCTTCTCACCATCCCCATAGTGTATGAGACAAATGTATGCATTTCGATTTGGGTCGTATTCTATGGTTACGATTCTACCAGATATGTCTTTTTCATTCCGTCGAAAATTGATTTTACGGTATAGACGCTTATGACCTCCCCCTCTATGCCCTGCGGTAATGACTCCTCTGGCATTACGACCTTTACCACAATGATGCTGTCCATAGATCAAACTCTTTTGCTTTTGTGGAGTGGATTTCGCTTGACTGTCTACAGCTCCGTTGCGTGTGCTCGGGGTAGAAGTTTTGTATAAATGTATCGCCATGCTATGTTATTATGTTATTAAGGATTTGTATTAAGAATTTGAATTTAAGTTCTTATAACAGGTGGAATAGAATAACCTGGTTGAAGCGTAATGATCATACGTCTGTAATGCATTGTATGTCCCATAATAGGTCCCATTCTTTTCCCCTTTCGGGGAAGTCGATGACTATTTATCGCTATTACCTTGACACCAAAGAAGAGTTCGACCCAATGCTTTATTTCTGTCCTAGTTGATCCTGATTCGACATTAGAAGTATATTGATTGTTCACCATCAATAACCGAAGACTTTTTTCGGTAAATACTGCATATTTGATTCCATCCATAAATCCATTTTCCCCCCTATGAGTTCCAGTATTGATAAGAATTCTAGTTCTTACTGTTCCTATGTTATGGTATGAATATACCATAACAATTCATTATGTATGAATGATGAGATTCCATTGATACAGAGCCAATTCTAATAGACTTATTGAACGTTCCAATTGGTGTGCATCCAGCAGGAATTGAACCCACGAATTCGCCAATTATGAGTTGGGCGCTTTAACCATTCAGCCATGGATGCTTAGCGGGGATCGTCATACATCGTGAATTACCAAAGTGCAATTGAAATGCAATCTTTAGGAGGAATCAATGAAACGAAATCAATTTAAATCCTGGATCTTCGAATTGAGAGAGATCAAAAATTCTCACTATTTCGTGGATTCATGGGACAAATTTGATTCAGTGGGATCTTTCACTTACATTTTTTTCCACCAAGAACGTTTTATGAAACTCTTTGACCCCCGAATTTTGAGTATCCTACTTTCACACGATTCACAGGATTTAACAAGGAATCGATATTTCAATTTCACGATCAAAGGTGTAGTACTGCTTGTAATGGGGGTCCTTATATTTATATATCGTATTAACAATCGAAATATGGTCGAAAGAAAAAATCTCTATTTGATGGGGCTTCTTCCTATACCTATGAATTCCATTGGACTCAGAAATGAT